CAAAATAATAATGGAGAATCACCGCCAAAAATTGGGAAAATATTGAAAAGAAAAAATATTCAAGTAATAGTGAAATTTTTCATTGAAAAAATATACATAGATATCTTTCTATGTATCATTAATATGCGCAGAATCGCTCTACAACTTTTTATCGCATCAACAAAAAAAGTTCTTGATAAATACATTTACAATAATGAAACAAATCAAGAAAGCATTAATAAAACAAAACAAAATAAAATTGACTTTATTTCGCCTATGACTATAAAAAGGGCTTTTGATAATCTTAGAAATAGTAAGGGGAAGCCCCATATTTTTTTTGACTTATCTTACTTGTCACAAAACTATGTATTTTTAAAATTATCACAAAGCCAAGTTATTAACTTCAATAAGTTAAGATCTATTCTTCAATATAATCGACCGTCTTTTTTTCTTAAGACTGAAATAAAAGATTTTTTTGGAAGACAAGAAATATTTCATTCCGAATTAAGACATAAGAAACTTTCAAATTATGGAATGAATCCCTGGAAAAACTGGTTAAGAGGTGCTTATCAATACGATTTATCTCAGATTACATGGTCTAGATTAGTCCCACAAAAATGGAGAAATGGAATTAATCAATCCCATACGTCTCAAAATCAAGATTTAAACAAATGGTATTCCTATGAAAAAGACCAATTAGTTGATTACAAAAAAAAACAAAATTCGAAAGTATATTTATTACCAAATAAAGAGGAGAATTTTCAAAAAAACTATAGATATGATCTTTTATCATATAAATATATTCATTCTGAAACTAAGAAGAACTCCTATATTTATAGATCATCATTAGAAACAAATAAGAACCAAGAAAATTCCACCAGAAATAAAGAAAAATATTTTAACATACTCAAGAATATTCCTATCAATAATTATCTAGGAAAAAGTTATAGTTATATTATATATATGGAAAAAAATCCAGATAGAAAATATTTGGTTTGTAAAATTAAAAAAAATATTAAGGCTGAACCTAAACCTAATAAGGACCAAAAAATGGATAAAATTCATAATAATGGTCTTTTTTATCTTCCGATTCATTCAAATTCCGAAATCAATTACAAATACAAAAGGGTCTTTTTTGATTGGATGGTAATGTTTTGTGATTGGATGGGAATGAATGAAAAAATCTTAATCTTAAATCGATTCACATCGACGCCGAAAGTTGTTTTCTTTCCAGAGTTTGTGATACTTTATGATAAATATAAAAAGAAACCTTGGTTTATTCCAAGCAAATTACTTCTTTTTAATTTGAATATAAATCCAAATTTTAGTGAAAATAAAAATCTCAATGTAAAGGAAGAAGAGGATGAGCCTTTTTTTGGAAAGCAAGAGCAGAATGAGGATTTTTTAAATTTTAGCCCATCAAATTCAAAACAATATTTTAAATTAAAGAATCAAAACAATATTGAAGAATCTTTTTCACAACCGATCCGAAAACTAAGAATCGTCCTTCAAGGAGATTTTCCCTTGCAATTACAATGGAATGGACGTGTGAATAAATTGAATCAAAAAATGATAGATAATATCCCGGCATACGGTCTCCTGCTTAACCTGATAAAAGTAAGAAAAATTGTTCTATCCTATATTAAAAGGAAAGAAATGAATCTGGATATAATGATTGAGCGTTTGGATCTTACAAAATTAATGGAAAATAGAATATTAATTATGGAACGTGCCCATCTATCTGTAAAAAATGACGGACAGTTTTTTATGTATCAAATCATAGGTATTTCATTGGTTCATAAAAATAAGCACCAAAGTAATCAAGGATACCGAAAAAAAAAAAATGTTGCTAAGAATAATTTTGATGAATCCATTCCAAGACATAAAATAAAAACTCTAAATAGAGACAAAAAGAATTATGATTTGCTTGTTCCTGAAAAAATTTTATCGTCTAGACGTCGTAGAGAATTGAGAATTCTAATTTCTTTCAATTTGAATTTAAAGACTAGGAATGATGTGCATAGAAATACAGTATTTTGCAAGGAAACCAAGATAAAAAACTGGAATCAATTTTTGGATGAAAGTAAACATTTTGACAGAAAAAAAAATGAATTAATGAAATTAAAGTTCTTCTTTTGGCCTAATTATCGATTAGAAGATTTAGCTTGTATGAATCGCTATTGGTTTGATACCAATAATGGGAGCCACTTCAGTATGTTAAGGATATATATGTATCCATGATTTAAAATTTGGAGTTTCCTATATATTATCTTGTTCTATCAATCATATTTTTCATTTTTTCTTCTGTCCGGCATCTGTATATATTGATGTTATATGCAAGCAACCAGTGGACATATGCGCTGTCTTACACCCCAGTCTAGTATACTGCAATACTAAGCAAATGAGGTAGGAAATGGCGTATCCATTAAAGCTAGAAATTAATCAACAGAATCTTCGTAGTAAACTATTTGGTAGCGTCTTTTTCTATCACTATACAAATTAACTCCAAAATCGGATTGATTAATCTTAATTGATAAAACCCGGAGTCTATAAATAAATTATGATTATTGTGTATACTACATTAAAATTTCTGACATTATTATTACTGATCAATAAAATAAATATCTGTAAAAAGGGGAGTGTGAAATTCTTTTATGGTAAAAAATTCATTTATTTCAATTATTTTGCAAGAACAAGAAGAAAACAAAGAAAACAGAGGATCTGTTGAATTTCAAGTAGTTAGTTTCACCAATAAGATACGGAGACTTACTTCACATTTGGAATTGCACAAAAAAGACTATTTATCTCAGAGAGGCCTGCGGAAAATTCTGGGAAAACGTCAACGCTTGCTGGCTTATTTATCAAAAAAAAATAGAGCACGTTATAAAGAATTAATAGGACAGTTGGATATTCGAGAGAGAAAAACTCGTTAATTTGAAGAATTAGTTTGAATTATTCGCTTAAAGGCTTAAAGTTTGATGAACTTCTTTTCGCTTTCAGCAATTCATGGAAGAATGAATCAGGAAAAACCTATGACTGTACCATCTACAACAAAAGACTTCATGATAGTCAATATGGGACCTCACCACCCATCAATGCATGGTGTTCTTCGACTTATTGTTACTCTAGATGGTGAAGATGTTATTGACTGTGAACCAATATTGGGTTATTTACACAGAGGTATGGAAAAAATTGCGGAAAATCGAACAATTATACAATATTTGCCCTATGTAACACGTTGGGATTATTTAGCTACTATGTTCACAGAAGCAATAACTGTAAATGCGCCAGAGCAATTAGGCAATATTCAAGTGCCTAAAAGGGCCAGTTATATCAGAGTCATTATGTTGGAGTTAAGTCGGATAGCTTCACATTTGTTATGGCTCGGCCCTTTTATGGCAGATATTGGGGCACAGACTCCTTTCTTCTATATTTTTCGAGAAAGAGAATTGATATATGACCTATTCGAAGCTGCCACCGGTATGCGAATGATGCACAATTTTTTTCGTATTGGAGGAGTCACTGCTGATTTACCTCATGGCTGGATAGATAAATGTTTGGATTTTTGCGATTATTTTTTAACAGGAATTGCTGAATATCAAAAGCTTATTACACAGAATCCCATTTTCTTAGAACGAGTTGAAGGAGTAGGCATTATTGGTGGAGAGGAAGCAATAAATTGGGGTTTGTCGGGACCAATGCTACGAGCTTCCGGAATACAATGGGATCTTCGTAAAGTTGATCATTATGAGTGTTACGACGAATTTGATTGGGAAGTCCAATGGCAAAAAGAGGGAGATTCATTAGCCCGTTATTTAGTACGAATCAGTGAAATGACAGAATCCATAAAAATTATTCAACAGGCTCTAGAAGGAATTCCGGGAGGGCCCTATGAAAATTTAGAAATCCACCGCTTTGATAGAGTAAAAGATAATGTATGGAATGAGTTTGACTATCGATTCATTAGTAAAAAACCCTCTCCGACTTTTGAATTGTCGAAGCAAGAACTTTATGCCAGAGTCGAAGCACCAAAGGGAGAATTGGGAATTTTTCTGATAGGAGATAAGGGTGTTTTTCCTTGGCGATATAAAATTCGACCACCGGGGTTTATTAATTTGCAAATTCTTCCTCAGTTAGTTAAAAGAATGAAATTGGCTGATATTATGACGATACTAGGTAGTATAGATATCATTATGGGAGAAGTTGATCGTTAAAATGATAATTGATCCAACAGAAGTACAAGCTATCAATTCTTTTTCTAGATTGGAATCCTTAAAAGAGGTCTATGGGATCATATGGGTGCTTATCCCTATTTTTACTCCTATATTAGGAATCATAATAGGTGTACTAGTAATTGTTTGGTTAGAAAGAGAAATCTCTGCGGGTATACAACAACGTATTGGCCCTGAATACGCAGGACCTTTGGGAATTCTTCAAGCTCTAGCAGATGGTACCAAATTACTTTTCAAAGAGAATCTTCTTCCATCTAGAGGAGATACTCGTTTATTCAGTATTGGACCATCTATAGCAGTCATATCAATTTTATTAAGTTATTTAGTAATTCCTTTTGGTTATCACCTTGTTCTAGCCGATCTCAGTATCGGTGTTTTTTTATGGATTGCTATTTCAAGTATTGCTCCTGTCGGCCTTCTTATGTCAGGATATGGCTCAAATAATAAATATTCTTTTTTAGGTGGTCTACGAGCTGCTGCTCAATCAATTAGTTATGAAATACCATTAACTCTATGTGTGTTATCAATATCTCTACGTGTGATTCGTTAAGACATAAATTTCCCCCTACTTCTTTTCTTTCTAGGAAGGAAGTGTCATGAGTTGAATATATATTTTCGTTTTTTATTTATTATTCGGGGGTTGATGAAGGAAACCAGATAGTTATATGAGTGAAAGAAACGGCTTAGAAATTTGCAGTAAAAGATTGAATCTCATTTCCTATGTACAAGCGTTAAGAAAAGTAAACATAAGTATTAGAGACTGTTTACCCCAAGATTGATTGATTAGTG